ATGATTAATCAAACAATCCTGGGGCAAACAGTTTCGTTTCTGTTTATTTTTACTTAATTCTTGTACATAGGAAATGAGATTCAACCTTTTCACTGCAAATTTATAAGCCGTTTATTTCACTCATATAACTATCTGGTTTAGTTCATCAACCCCCGAATTATAAATAATGAATACAAAAGGAAAATATATATTCAACTCATGACAGTTCTTTCCTAGAAAGAAAAAGAGTAGGGGGAATTTTATGTCTTAACGACTCACACGTAGAGATATTGATAATACACATAGAGTTAATGGTATTTCATAACTAATTGATTGAGCAGCCGCTCGTAGACCACCTAAAAAGGAATATTTATTATTTGAGCCATATCCTGACATAAGAAGGCCGACGGGAGCAATACTGGAAATAGCAATCCATAAAAAAACACCAATACTGAGATCGGCTAGAACAAGGTGATAACCAAAAGGAATTACTAAATAACTTAATAAAATAGATATTACTGCTATCGACGGTCCAATACTGAATAAACGAGTATCCCCTCTTGATGGAAGAAGATTCTCTTTGAAAAGTAATTTTGTACCATCCGCTAGAGCTTGAAGAATTCCCAAAGGTCCGGCGTATTCAGGGCCAATACGTTGTTGTATCCCCGCAGATATTTCTCTTTCTAACCAAACAATTACTAGTACACCTATTATGATTCCTAATACAAGAGTCAAAATAGGGACAAGCATCCATATGATCCCATAGACCTCTTTTAAAGAGTCCAACCTAGAAAAAGAATTGATAGCTTGTACTTCTGGTGTATCAATTATCATTTTAACGATCAACTTCTCCCATAATGATATCTATGCTACCTAGTATCGTCATAATATCAGCCAATTTCATTCTTTTAACTAAATGCGGAAGAATTTGCAAATTTATAAAACCCGGCGGGCGGATTTTCCATCGCCAAGGAAAAACACTCTTATCTCCTATCAGAAAAATTCCCAATTCTCCTTTAGGCGCTTCGACTCTCGCATAAAGTTCTTGCTTCGACAATTCAAAAGTCGGAGACGGTTTTTTACTAATGAAGCGATAGTCAAAATCATTCCATCCGGGATCTCTTAGTCTATCAAATCTCCGGATTTCTAAATTTTCATAGGGCCCCCCCGGAATTCCTTCTAGAGCCTGTTGAATAATTTTTATGGATTCGGTCATTTCACCGATTCGTACTAAATAACGAGCTAACGAATCCCCCTCTTTTTGCCATTGGATTTGCCAATCAAATTCGTCGTAACACTCATAATGATCAACTTTACGAAGATCCCATTGTATTCCAGAAGCTCGTAGCATTGGTCCCGACAAACCCCAATTTATTGCTTCCTCTTCACTAACAATCCCTACTCCCTCAACCCGTTCTAAAAAAATAGGATTCCGGGTAATAAGCTTTTGATATTCAGCAATCCTTGTTAAAAAATAATCACAAAAATCCAAACATTTATCTATCCATCCATGAGGTAAATCAGCAGCGACCCCTCCGATACGAAAATAATTATGCATCATTCGCATACCGGTGGCAGCTTCGAATAGGTCATATATCAATTCTCTTTCTCGAAAAATATAGAAGAAGGGTGTTTGTGCGCCAATATCTGCCATAAAAGGGCCAAGCCATAACAAATGCGAAGCTATACGACTTAACTCTAACATAATGACTCGTATATAGCTGGCCCTTTTAGGAACTTGAATATTTCCTAATTGCTCTGGCGCATTTACAGTTATTGCTTCTGTGAACATAGTAGCTAAATAATCCCAACGCGTTACATAAGGCAAATATTGTATAATTGTTCGATTTTCCGCAATTTTTTCCATACCTCTATGTAAATAACCCAATATCGGTTCACAGTTAATAACATCTTCACCATCTAGAGTAACAATCAGTCGAAGAACACCGTGCATTGATGGGTGGTGAGGTCCCATATTTACTATCATGAGGTCTTTTCTTGTAGTTGGTACAGTCATAGATTTTTCCTGATTCATTCTTCCATGAATTGCTGAAAGCGAAAAGAAGTTCATCAAAATTTAAGCGAATAATTGAAAAAAAAAACTCTTCAAATTAACGAGTTTTTCTCTCTCGAATATCCAACTGGCCAATTAATTCTTTATAACGTACTCTATTTTTTTTTGACAAATAAGCCAGCAACCGTTGACGTTTTCCCAGAATTTTCCGCAGACCTCTCTGAGATAAATAGTCTTTTTTATGCAATTCCAAATGTGAAGTAAGCCTCCGTATCTTATTAGTAAAGCTGACTACTTGAAATTCAACAGACCCTCTGTTTTCTTTGTTTTCTTCTTGCGAAATAATTGAAATGAATGAATTTTTTACCATATAAAGAATTTATCACTCGCTTTTTACAGATATGAATGTTATTGATCAGTAATAATAATGTTAGAAAATTTAATGTAGTATACACAATAATCGAAAGTTTTTTATAGACTCCTAATTTTATCAATTAAGATTAATAAATCCAATTTTGAATTTGATTGGGATAATGCTACAAAAAGATAATACGTTTTTATACCAAATAGTTTAAACTTGTTGATTTATTTCTAGCGCTAATTGATATTTCATTTACTCAGTATCCTAGCTGGGATGTAAGATAGCACATGTGTGCATTTGTTTACTTGCGTATAAAATATATGTATAAAATAGATAATAAAAGTGTACCATCACTGAATCACTGAATTTTTAATCAAGGATACATAGATATCCTTAACATATTCAAGCGGCTACCATTATTGGTATCAAACCAATAGCGATTCATACAAGCTAAATCTTCTAATCGATAATTAGGCCAAAAAAATAACTTTAATTTAATTAATTCATTTTTCTCTAATTCATTTTTATCTCTTTCAAAATGTTTACTTTTATTCCAAAATTGACCCCGGTTGTTCTCTTTGCAAAATACTGGATTTTTATCTAAACTATTGCTATTCTTCAGATTTAAAGAAATTAAAATTCTTAATTCTCTACGCCGTCTAGAGGATAAAATCTTTTCAGGAAAAAGTAAATCATAATTCTTTTTATCTCTATTTCGAGTTATTCTTTCATGTCTTGGAATGGATTCATCAAAATGATTTTTAGCAACATATTTTAGTTCGGGGTATGTTTGATTAATTTGGTGCTTACTTTTATGAACCAATGAAATGCTTATAATTTGGTACATAAAAAATTGTCCATCATTTTTTACAGATAGACGTACGGGTTCGATAATAAACACCCCCTTTTTCAGCAATTCTGGAAGAGTTAAATCCTTATCAATCATCATTATATCCAGACTCATCTCCCTCCTTTGAATAGAGGATATGGTAATTTTTCTTGGATTTAGGAGCCTAAGCAATAGACAATATACCTTGACATTATTGATCATCTTTTGATTCAAAGCATCATCCCATCTTAATTGAAAAACCAAATGTCGTTTTAGCAAAAGATTGAGTTCTTCTTTCGTGTTACTCTTGTATTGTTTTTCGGTTTTTATGGCCGATTTCGAATAATTTTCTTCAATACCTTTTTGTTGATTTGGTAGAATTGATCCACGATTACGTTCGTTTTCGGGTTCTTTTTTGTCTTGATTTTGATTCTTTAATTCAAAATACTGTTTTTCTTTTAATGGTTCAAAAAAATGGCCCTTTTGCTTTCCGTTGATGTTTTTATTTTCACTAATATTTTCATTTATATTAAACTTAAACTGAAAAAGAAGAAATTTGCTTGGTATAATCCACGGTTTAATTTTATATTTATTAAAAAGTATCACAAATTCCGGGAAAAACAAAAATTCCAGATTATATATGGGGCGATTTAAGATTTCCTGATTCATTCCCATCCAATCAAAAAAGCTCATTTTATGACTAATTATTTCTGAATTTGAATTAATCGTAAGATAACGAAGACTTTTATTATGAATTTTATCAATTATTTGGTACTTATTAGACCCAACCTTAATATTTGTATTACGGTTAGGGTTTATCTTGATCCAGGTCTCAATATCTACTTTTTTTCTAATAAAAAAATTTACAATGTTCCAATCAAAATATTTTCTATTTGTATTTTTTTCCACATATATAATATCACCCTTGCCTATATAATTCTTAATAGAAGCACCTTTTAGTATATCAAAAATTTTGTCTTTCGGCGCCCTGTAATTATAAGAAATCTCTTGGTTATTATTTACTTCTAATGTTGATCCATAAATATAGGAATCCCTATTAGTTTTTGAATTAATATAGTTATATGATAAAAGAGCGTATCTATAGTATTTTTGAATATTAGCGTTTTTATTTGGTAATGAATATACTTTAGAATTCTTTTGTTTTTTGTAATCAAGTAATCTGTCTTTTTCATAGGAATCCCATTTTTTTAAATCTTTATTTTGAAATTTATGGAATTGAGTGATTCCATTTCTCCATTTTTGTGGCACTAATCTAAACCATCTAATTTGAGATAAATCATATTGATAATGACCTCGTAACCAGTTTTTCCATTGATTCATTTCAAAATTTGGAAGTGTCTTGTGCTTTAATTCAGAATAAACTATTCCTTGTCTTCCAAAAAAATCCTTTATTCGAGTTTTAAGAAAAAAAGACGTTCCATTATCATTGTATTGAAAGATAGATTTTAATTTATATAAGTTACTAACTTGGATTTGTGATAATTTGTAAAATACATATGCTTGGGACAAGTAAGATAAATCAAAAAAAATATGTGAATTCTTCTTACTATTTCTAATAGTATAAATCGATTTTTTTATATTCGAAATAAAGTCAATTGTATTTTGATTTGTTTTATTAATTTTTTCTTCATTTGTTTCATTAGTATAAATGTATTTATTAAGATTAAGAATTTTTTTTGTTGATTTGATAAAAAGCTGTAGGGTGATTCTCGGCATATTAATGATACATAGAAAGATATCTATGTATATTTTTTCAATAAAAATTTTTATAAAATAATGTAATTTAACTATTAATTGAACATTTTTTCTTTTTAATATTTCCAAAAAATTTGGGGGGGATTCTACATTATTTTTTTTATTTTTTTTGTTAGGACTATTTTTTGTAGTTACTTTTTTTTTCTCTTTTTCAATTTCTTCTATTTGCTGCCTAATTGTGCTTGTTCTATTAATCAAATTTTTCATTTTTTCTTCGGTCAGTGAATAATTTGTCCAATCTGTAGATCGAATTTGATTAATAGAGTTATGAATTATCTGATCACTTAGTATAGAATCTTTCCCTTTTTTAGTTTTAGGCGATTCATATACTTCTCTCAATCTAAAAAATAGAATTGGATTTGCTTTTAAAAGTTCTTTTATTAATCTTTTTAAAAAAAGAATATTTTTAATAACATATTCTTTTGTTTCTTTTGCGCCTTTTAAAATAAATTTTGTTATTTCTTTTAAAACCCTTAGAACTAGAAAATCCTTCTTTTTCAATTTTCCTATTTTTTTTTCGAGTTCTTTAAAAATCGGTTCAAAAAACGAAGGTCGCTTTCGAGGAGTACCAAAAGGAAGTTCAGCTTCCATTCCCCAAACTGTTAAAAAACAAAAATCATCTTCTTCCTTTTGTTCTTTCTTTTTCATTAACTCTCTATCCAAGAGTCGTAGCTTAGATCTATGCCACGGTTTCAAACAAAAAGGAAAAAGGATTTTTATCTGAATACCATCTGTTAACCAATTTTTTGGAAATTCTGTTTCTGATAATTGAATACCATTATAAGTGCATTTAATATACATTTCTCTATTCCATTCTTGCAAATCCTCAGACCACTCAGGAAATTGCAATAATAACATACGGCCAATATTTTTAGCTATTATCAATGAAGGTAATATAATATATTTTCTAAGAAAAGCTTGCGTTATTAACATGTAACCTCTTATTACTTGTGCAAATGGAAGGCTATCCCAGGTTTCCGCTATTTCTATCCGTATTCTTTCCTTTTTTTTGTTCGCCTCCTTTTTATAGGTCTCTGTTTTTTCTCCTCTTTTTGTCTTTTCTTCTGTATAATCTAAAATTTTCAATTTTCTCTCTTTAACCATCCGATTTATAAAAAAAATTTTAATCAACTCGTAGATATCAAAGGAAGATTTTTTGATTCTTTCCAAAAAAAGTAGGGAATGTACATTGGCCTCAAACAGTTCCCAAATAACGGTTTTACGCCTTTGAGCACGCATAGATCCCTTGATTATGCCTCGACGAAAATCAGATTGTTGCGAATAACGTAGCAAAGCTATCTCCCCTTTTTGATTACGATTAGTAGTATCAAGATCTGTCTTCCGTTTCTTATTCTTATCAGTAAAAAGAACTACACGTTTAGCTTTTCTTGATCGAATATGAGGATCTGTTGGTATGCCCGGTTGATGTTGTTGTTCCAAATCGGTAATTAATTTGTATGACCATCTCAGGGGAGTTTTACTGATTTCGTTCAGTCCAATCGATTTGTTTTTTATTTGTTTTCTATTAGAGTCAGTTAGAATTGTATTGAATAAAAAATTTCCCCTAGTGTCTTTGTTTGAATCTAATTTTCCTTGTTTTTTTTCTGATGCTTCTATTTTATATTCAAATTCTCGGGAATTAATATCCCTAAGAAGAATAGCGTGAATTTTATTTATTTCAACTTTTTTATTTTCAATTGAAGTTTCGTTAATTATTGGAGATGAAAACAATTTTTTCATTCTTCCGCGATATGTCCCATTCAAAAGAGGATCATACATTTTAACTAGGCAATCGTTTTCCTCTTTAATCTCAGCATTCCACAATCTAGTCTTTTTTTCGAGTATACCTAAAGAAAGAAATCCTGTATCTAGAGCTTCAATTCTATTTATAAACTCATTATTTAAGTTGGCATTTTTACATTTGTTAATATAAAGCCAATTGTTGTATTGTTCATCAAAGGAGAATTTTTCTAGTGTAAACAAAGATATCCTTCTTTCTATCATTTTTCCAAAAGTTGCCAAACTGGGAGGATATGTAAAAGATATTCTTTGTTTTCCATCACTTCGGCATGTATAAAAAAAATATTGTGACGTTTCCTTTCTTATAGTCCCCTCAAATTGCTTATTTTTTATATATCGCAATGGACGATTCCATCGTTTAGAATCGAAAAAAAGGGTTACAAGGGGTTTTTCAAACCAGAGCAAGTCTTTATTTTTATTTTGTTCAAGTATTTTGAACTTCCAATTTTCTTGATTCCCATACAGATAATAAACCGGGCTATTGTTATAAAATATCTCTGTAAAGTCGAATTCATCCTTTGTTTTTTCCTTTCCATTCACTCGGATCTCCTCCGTTTCATCAATTTTGTCCGGATCCTCCCTTTTTTCCGAAAAAGGGGAAGGAGAAGGATCTTCTTCGGTGGATCCCTCTTGCTCCTGTTTAGTCCCCTTCGTTTCGGAAACTCTTTCTATTTCTACATCTCTTTCTTCCGTTTTTGAGGTTTGTTTCAGTTTCTTAGTAAGAATGGGTGACGGTATTCT